ATGAATATAAAAGTATGCTTATATGGGGTTTGGTGAACAGAGTAATATGTAAGTATTATTAGTGTTATAGTAGTATAATATGGCTGCTAATAGTGGTTTAACTTTGTTAGAGTTTATATATATATATTAATCTACTGAGAAAGAAGTCAATAAAATTTTAAGCAGGTAAGAAGAGAAAGTATTATAGGCTCAAAGGAAAATTAATTAAACGTTTGATTTTACATTTGAGTCTACTATGGAATTTCTGTTTTAACTATTTTTTTGTCTATCGAGCATTAAACCCGACTATGGCAGATAGTAATTATGCAAGACAGGAATATTGACTAATAAGTCCAGCTACAATTGAGTTGAATGGAACGAGGCCTCTGACGGCCAATGGTGAGTCCCCGCATCCCCCAAAAAATAAAACCACTAAAGGCATGACAGTGCAGTTATGTTGGGTCACGGGCTAGAATGGAACTAATCCATCGTGATGTCTTATTTAAGAGGAACGAGTGGGCGATTATGCAGTGTATGGCCCTGAGGTAGGAACCAGATGCCAGATAAAGTTCATAATTAGCTACCCCCAAGTTAAGATGGGATCAGAGCAAGAAGAGGGACACGTAGTGGGCGAGTAGATGGTTTCACGGAGGATGGTAGATTATGAGACCAAATTTGGTAGGGGATAGTCATTTGGAGCGAGAAGGATTTATGACTGAATGTGGTATGTACCGCGAGTGATATAAATGTGCTATGTACTTTAAGCGGAAGTTATTGGTGTGTTCACGGTCGTATTGATAAGCAGTTATGTGAAGCCATAAGTTACTGTATTATGTACTATGTTAGTATTGTAGACGTGCTTAATATGCATGGTGAGTAAAATATTAATGTTGATTAAACATATAATGTCCTATGTACATGAATTAATAATGTCTTAATGGGGAGAAACATTAAATGCACGACTTACATAGGTGGACTATTGAATGAAAGCTGATAGTGACATAGAAGTTAAAATTTAAGCAACTGGTCGAGTACAGGGAATAGTTTAAGTAAGAAATATCAGCTTTGGGAGTTGAAGGTGGAAAGTTTATTTTCTTCCCTGATTTATTGCTCTAAGAAGTTTGTAACTTCATTTTTGGTTTACAAGACCAAAGTAATGTTTATACTATTAGGGCTCTTCATTTAAGAAGTTTATTTTCAATTAGGCTGACGGTTGGTAAGATTAGGAGAATAATGGTGAAATATAGGATTGATGCTAGTTGGCCAATAATGATAAATGGGTATTCAACGGGTTGTCCTCCAATTCAGGTTAATGTAAATAGGTCTGCTACTAGAATTCAGAATATGCATTGACTTAGTGGTCGAAATATTATGCCTCGTTGTTTAGATAAATGGAGTAGTGGGAAAAGTATTAGGATGAGAATTGAGAGTACTAAGGCTAATACACCTCCTAGTTTGTTGGGGATAGATCGGAGGATAGCGTAGGCAAATAGGAAATATCATTCTGGTTTGATGTGAGGTGGGGTGCTTAGGGGGTTTGCGGGTGTATAATTATCAGGGTCTCCTAGAAGATCAGGTGAAAACAGGACTAGAGTTATTAGGGCTAAAATAAGAAGAAGGACTCCAAGGATATCTTTGATGGTGTAGTACGGGTGAAAGGGGATTTTATCTGAATCAGAAATAAGGCCTGAAGGGTTGTTTGATCCAGTTTCGTGAAGGAAAAGAAGGTGAACTATGACTAGAGCTGCGATAATAAATGGAAGAATAAAGTGGAATGCGAAAAATCGTGTTAGAGTAGCTTTATCTACTGAGAAGCCGCCTCAAATTCATTCTACTAGGGTTGTTCCAATGTATGGAATAGCGGATAAAAGGTTAGTAATTACAGTTGCTCCTCAGAATGACATTTGACCTCAGGGAAGAACATAGCCCATGAAAGCTGTGGCTATTACTACGAACAGGAGAATGACTCCAATGTTTCATGTTTCAAAGTAAGTGTATGAGCCATAGTACAGTCCTCGGCCTACATGAAGAAAGAGGCAGATAAAAAATATAGATGCGCCGTTAGCATGTATATAGCGGATTAGTCAACCATAATTTACATCTCGGCAAATGTGAGTAACTGATGAAAAGGCTGTTATAGTATCAGATGTATAATGTATTGCTAGAAATAATCCAGTGAGAATTTGGATTGCTAGGCAGAGGCCTAGAAGAGACCCAAAATTTCATCATGCAGAGATGTTGGAGGGTGCAGGTAAGTCGATAAAGGAGTGGTTGACGATTTTAATTAAAGGGTGAGTTTTGCGGATGTTTGTCATTAGCGTTTTTATAGTTGAATAACAACGATGATTTTTCATGTCATTAGTCATGGTTAAATTCCATGTAAAAATAATGACATATGTAACATATTTATTAAGTATACTTTTTGTTTTAGGTTTTGTAGGATTTTCTTCAAAACCTTCTCCTATTTATGGAGGTTTAGGGTTAATTGTTAGTGGGGGAATTGGGTGTGGGGTTGTATTATATTTTGGAGGGTCTTTTTTAGGTTTAATAGTATTTTTAATTTATTTGGGGGGAATATTAGTGGTATTTGGTTATACTACGGCTATAGCAACGGAGGAATATCCAGAAACGTGAGGATCAAATGTAGTTATTTGGGGGGTTTTGTTATTGGGGTTTTTAGTGGAGTTTTTAATTATTATGTTTATGGTTCTATATGATGAGATGGAAGTTGTAATTGAGTTTAAGGATTCAGGGAATTGAATAGTGTTTGAGGGGGGTGAGTTAGGATTGGTTCGTGAAGATTCAATAGGGGTGGCAGCTATATATAACTGTGGAAGTTGATTGATGGTTGTAGCTGGTTGATCATTGTTTGTTAGTATTTTTATTGTGATTGAAATTACACGTGGAAATAGAATACGGCTGTGGTTGCTAGAAGTGTTGAAGTCAGGAACGATAGGAAATATAATTTGATGAGGCCCTTTTGGTTAGAGGTTATAGTGGAGGTTGTTGAGTGAAAGTTGGTGGTAGATTTGGGGATAGTTTTTTCTAGTCAGACCAGGTCTAATAGGGTTGATGAAAGTTTTTGGCTTATGATGAGATTAAGATGGGGATTAAGTCGGTGAATAACAGTAGGGAAGTAGCCTAGTAAGGTTGAAAATTTTGATGTGTTTGAGTACATTTTAGTTTTTAGATAAAGAGTTATTGAGTTAAGTTCTATAGCGATGACAAATCCTAAGATGGTTACTAGTAGTGCTGTGAGTTTAAGATAGATGGGTATGGTTAAGACTGGGATATTTATAGGTGGGATATTATATGAAAGGATAAATCCTGCAATAATACTTCCAATAAGAAGGCGTTTAATTGAGTTAAGTAGTTGGGGGTTATTTTCGTTGATTGAGGTTAGTGAAGAGAATCGAGGTCGTCCTATAAGGGCGTAGAAAATAATTCGTGTGCTATAGACAGCGGTTAGAGAGGTGGCAAAGAGAGTAACAGCTAGGGCTCAGGCGTTGGTATATGACGTGTTTGCAGATTCGATAATTAGGTCTTTAGAGTAAAATCCGGTTAGGAATGGAGTTCCTGTTAGTGCTAAGCTGCCGATGATAAGTGAGGATGAAGTAAATGGGAGAGCTTTAAATAGTCCTCCTATTTTTCGAATGTCTTGTTCATCGTTTAAGTTATGGATAATTGATCCTGAGCATATAAATAGTATGGCTTTAAAGAATGCGTGTGTGCAAATATGGAGAAAGGCTAGGTGGGGCTGGTTAATTCCAATAGTCACTATTATCAATCCTAGTTGGCTTGAAGTGGAGAATGCGATAATCTTTTTAATGTCATTTTGAGTAAGGGCACAAATGGCGGTGAATAGAGTGGTAATAGCTCCTAAGCAGAGAGTGAGTGTTTGGATGACTTTATTATGTTCTATTAGCGGGTAGAAGCGGATGAGGAGAAAGACTCCTGCTACTACTATTGTACTGGAATGAAGTAAAGCTGATACGGGGGTTGGGCCTTCTATAGCAGAGGGCAATCAAGGGTGAAGGCCGAATTGGGCAGATTTTCCTGTGGCGGCTAAGAGAAGTCCTAGTAGAGGAAATAAGGACACGTCTATTATGAATAGCTGTTGAAGTTCTCATGAATTTGAGTTAAGTAAGAATCATGCTATAGCTAGAACAAACCCAATGTCTCCAATTCGGTTATATAAAATAGCTTGAAGGGCTGCTGTATTAGCGTCTGTTCGACCATACCATCAGCCGATTAATAAGAAAGATATAATACCTACCCCTTCTCAGCCAATAAATAGTTGAAATAGGTTGTTAGATGTAACTAGAATCATTATAGTGATAAGGAATAAGAGGAGATATATGAAGAAACGGTTAATAAAAGGGTCAGAGTGCATGTATCATATTGAGAATTCTATAATTGATCATGTAACGAATAATGCTACGGGAATGAATAATATAGAGAAATAATCTAGTTTAAAGCTTATGGAAAGGGTGAATGTTTGGATAGTCATTCAGTGTCAGTTTGAGATGATAAGTTCATAATTTGAGTTAATAAACATTAGTGTTGGTACTATGCAAAATGATAGTGCACAGATAATAGAGATTTTTACGTAGTTTGGGTAATTAACGTGTTTATGGTAGTCTGATATGGTGAGAAAAATAGGAAATAAGAGGGTTACGAGTGATGTAAGGATAAGTGAAGAGAATATATTTATTACTTTTGTTTGGAGTTGCACCAATTTTTTGGTTCCTAAGACCAACGGATTACTACTATCCTAAAAAAGTTAAGAAAGCCGTGGGTGTAATCACGGGGGCATGAATTAGCAGTTCTTGCATGCTTTCTTGGTAAATAAGAGGTTATGATTCTCTATTGTTAGATTCACAATCTAAAGTTTTGCTTAAACTATATTTACAGTATGATTGACCCAGAATAATGGCAGGGTTTGTTGATAGAATGGCAAGTGGAAAGAGGTGAAGAAATATAAGTGTATTTTCTCGTGTGAAAGAAGGATTAATATTTAATGTATGGTACGTAAATTTTCCTCGTTGTGTTATAATTAGTATATATAATGAGTAGAGGGCTGTGATTAATATGTTTAGTCCAGTTAAGATAATTGTTATATTCGATCAAGTGAATGATGCTATAACAATGAATAATTCACCGATTAGATTAATAGAAGGTGGGAGGGCTAAATTAGTTAGGGTGGCTAGAACTCATCATGTTGCTATAAGGGGAAGGATAGATTGCAAGCCTCGGGCTAGTGTTATAGTTCGGCTGTGAATTCGTTCATAATTGGTGTTTGCTAGACAGAATAGCATAGAAGATGTAAGTCCGTGGGCAATTATTAGTGCTGTGGCTCCTATAAAGCTTCAGGGAGTTTGAATCATGATTGCTACAATTACTAGTGCTATATGACTTACTGAGGAGTAAGCGATGAGAGATTTTAGGTCTGTTTGTCGTAGGCAGATTGAGCTTGTTATGATTATTCCTCATAGCGATAATATAATAAAGGGGTAGGCTATGTTACATGTAATGGGATGAAGTAAAGTTGAAATTCGAATTATTCCGTATCCACCGAGTTTTAGCAGGATAGCGGCTAAAACTATAGAACCAGCAATAGGAGCTTCAACATGGGCTTTTGGTAATCAGAGGTGGAGGCCGTATAGAGGTATTTTAACTATAAAGGCCATAATACATGCTAGTCACAGAATGTCATTTGTTCAAGATATAGGAAGATTAGATGATTGATATATTGATATAATAAAATTTAAGGATCCTGTAGATTTTTGGATATAAATTAATGCTACTAGTAAGGGTAACGAACCGACCAGGGTATAAAATAGAAAATATAATCCTGCATTTAATCGTTCAGTTTGGTTTCCTCATCGAGTGATAATAATTAGTGTAGGGATTAGGGTAGCTTCAAATAGGATATAGAATATAATTAGTTCAGTGGCAGAGAAAGTTATAATCAAAAAGGATTGTAGAGAGATTAATATAAGAATATATAGTTTTTTTCGGATTAATGGTTCATGGGTTAAATGGCTTTGGCTTGCTATAATTATGAGAGGTAGGAGTCATGCTGTTAAAATTAGTAGAGGAGAGGATAAAGGATCAGTGAAGAAGGTTAATGAGAGAATCAGATCTATATTTATAGGACGATTTAATGTAGAAAGAACAATTAGGCTAATTATCAGACTGTGAATTGAAGGGTTAATTCAGATTATGGAAGGCTTTGAGAGCCATATAAGGGGAGCAAGTAGAATTGTGGGGATAATAATTTTTAACATTGAAGAATGTTTAGGTTTTGGACATAGTCTAGACCATATGTATTAGATACTATTACGAGAAGGGCTAGGCCTACAGCTGCTTCGCATGCAGCAAATACTAGTAAAGTGATGGGGATTATAAATGATAAGGAGAAGTGAAAATTTATAATTAAAAGGGAGCATAAGACAAATATTGATAATATTATCCCTTCTAAGCATAGAAGTGATGATATTAGGTGAGATCGGTAAATAAATATTCCTAATAGAGATGTAGAGTAGGCTAAAATAGTGTTGAGGATAATAATAGGCATTTTGATAATTATGGTAGCCCATAATTTAGTGAGTCGAAATCACTTGTTTTACTTTAAACTAATTATCATATTCAATTCATTCTAAGCCTTTTTGAATTCACTCGTAGGCCAATCCGAGAGTAAGAATTAAGATTAAGAGCAAGGCTATAGTTAATATAAGGCTGAGGTTGTTTGTTTGAGAGGCTCAGGGAAGGGGGAGAAGAAGAGCAATTTCTAAGTCAAATAAGAGAAATGTAATTGCAACAAGAAAAAATTTTATTGAGAATGGTAGGCGAGCAGATCCTATGGGGTCAAATCCGCATTCGTAAGGACTTGCCTTTTCAGCGTATACGTTTAGTTGGGGTAATCAAAATGCTACGGAGATTAATAGAAGAGCAACGGAAGAATTTACAATGAGGGATAATATAAGGTTAATTATTCTCTTCTGGATTAGTTCCAGAACTAATTGATTGGAAGTCAATTGTACTAATTGATACTAAGAGAATATGAGCCTCATCAATAAATAGACACGTAAAGGAAGAGTCATACTACATCTACAAAATGTCAGTATCATGCGGCTGCTTCGAATCCAAAGTGGTGTTTTGATGTAAAGTGGAAATTTAGTTGACGAATGAGGCATACTAGAAGGAAGGTTGATCCAATTATAACGTGGAGACCATGGAAGCCCGTGGCCATAAAGAATGTTGAACCATATACACCATCTGAAATTGTAAAAGATGTCTCAAGATACTCAGAAGCTTGGAGAAGAGTAAAATAAAGTCCTAGAGCAATTGTAATTGATAGTGCTTGAACTATATGTTTTCGGTCTCCTTCTATTAGGCTATGATGGGCTCAAGTAATTGAAACCCCTGAAGCTAAAAGAACAGAGGTATTTAATAGTGGTACTTCTAAGGGGTTGAGTGGGTTGATTCCTACTGGAGGTCAGCAGCTGCCAAGTTCGGGAGTTGGAGCTAAACTAGAGTGATAGAATGCTCAGAAAAATCCGGCAAAGAAGAATACTTCTGAAATAATAAATAGTACTATACCATATCGTAGGCCTTTTTGGACAATTGATGTATGGTGACCTTGAAATGTACCTTCTCGTACAATATCTCGTCATCATTGATACATTGTTAGAGTATTGGCTAATAGGCCTAGTGTGAGTAGGAAGGAGGTATTGAAATGGAATCATATTACTAGGCCGGAGGTTAGGAGTAAGGCGGAGAGGGCCCCTGTTAAGGGTCAAGGGCTAGGATTAACTATATGGTAGGCGTGGGTTTGGTGGGTCATTAAGTATTATCATGTAGATACAGGCTTACTAGGAGGGTGAAAACGTAAGCTTGAATTAGTGCAACTGCGAATTCGAGCATTGTTAATAGTACAAGAATAATGAAAGTAATGATGGCTGTAGGAGGGCTAATAGATATTAATACAAGAGTTGCTCCTCCGATTAAATGTATGAGAAGATGGCCAGCTGTGATGTTGGCTGTTAATCGTACAGCTAGCGCTATAGGCTGGATAAAGAGGCTAATTGTCTCGATAATAATTAGTATGGGGATAAGAGGAATTGGGGTTCCTTGTGGAAGAAAGTGGGCTAATGATGCTTTAGTCTTATGACGAAATCCAGTAATTACTGCTCCTGCTCATAAGGGGATAGCTATTCCTAAATTTATTGATAGTTGGGTTGTTGGTGTAAAAGAGTGAGGTATTAATCCTAGAAGATTAGTTGAGCCAATGAATATAATTAATGAGATTAATATTAGGGATCAGGTACGTCCTTTTGGGTTGTGCATTGCCATTATTTGTTTTAGTACAAGTTGAATTAGTCATTGTTGGAATGACACTAAGCGGTTGTTTACTAATCGGGTAGGCGAAGGAAAAAGTAAGTTGGGGAATATAATGATAAAAAGGACAATAGGAAGACCTACTAATGTGGGGGTAATGAAAGAGGCAAATAGATTTTCGTTCATTTTTCTTCTCAAGGGGTTTTATGCTCAATTAATTTAGTATCTTTAGGGGAGGGATTAGATGGGTAAGAGTGGTTTGAGATTTTAAGTTGAAACATAAAGAAAAGAGCTAGAATTATTGATAGAATTGTAATAAATCATGTGGATGTATCTAGTTGGGGCATTTCATTATGAGGAGATTTAACTCCTAGTCTTCAACTTAAAAGGTTGATGCTATTTTAGCTTCATAATGAATTTATAGTATTGATGAGGATCAGTTTTCAAAATGCTTTAGCGGAACTAATTCAAGAACGATTGGTATGAAGCTATGATTTGACCCACAAATTTCAGAGCATTGACCATAATAAAGTCCTGGTCGTGTTGATGTAAGTGTGGCTTGATTAAGTCGGCCTGGGATGGCATCTGTTTTTAATCCAAGAGATGGGACTGCTCAGGAGTGAAGAACATCTTCAGATGAAATTAACATTCGTACGGGTATTTCCATTGGAAGTACAACTCGATTGTCGACTTCAAGAAGTCGTAGGTCTCCTGGGGCTAGATCTGAAGTTGGAACCATATAGGAATCAAAATTTAGGTCCTCATAATCCGTGTATTCATAACTTCAATATCATTGGTGACCTATTGTTTTTACTGTTAGGGTTGGGTCATTAATTTCATCTATTATATATAGAATACGTAGGGAGGGAAGAGCAATTAGGATAAGGATAATAGCGGGGAGAATGGTTCAAATGGTTTCTACTTCTTGAGCGTCTATGGTGCTTGTATGAGTTAATTTTGTAGTTAATATTAATGAAATGATGTAAAGGACTAGGGAGCTAATTAGGAAAACAATTATAAGAGTGTGGTCATGAAAGTGTAGAAGTTCTTCTATAATAGGAGATGTAGCGTCTTGAAATCCTAATTCGAAGGGGTATGCCATAGAGATATATAGGAGTCTAACCTATAAATTAACTTTGACAAAGTTATGTAATTATTTTACTAATATCTCATAAAGAAAGTCATAATGGTTATGAGGCTGGCTTGAAACTAGTTTTAGAAAGTTCGATTCTTTCCTTTCTTGATCTAGGCCTTAATGTAAGTGGGTTCTTCAAATGTGTGATAGGGTGGAGGACACCCGTGTAGTCACTCTAAATTAGTTGGTGTTAGTTCTACGGTGAGAACTTCTCGTTTTGATGCAAATGCTTCCCAAATTATAAAGATTATAATTATAACAGCTGTAAGAGAAATGAATGAACCTATTGAGGAAACAGTATTTCATGCTGTGTATGCATCTGGGTAATCAGAGTATCGGCGTGGCATACCTGATAGTCCTAAGAAATGTTGAGGGAAGAAAGTTAAATTCACTCCGACAAATATTACAGTAAAATGAATTTTAGCTCAAAGGTCATTTAGTGTGTAACCGGAGAAAAGGGGGAATCAGTGAACGAATCCTCCTATAATAGCAAATACAGCTCCTATCGATAACACATAGTGGAAGTGGGCTACGACATAGTATGTATCGTGTAAAACAATGTCTAGTGAAGAATTGGCTAAGACAATTCCTGTAAGGCCTCCTACAGTGAATAGGAAAATAAAGCCTAGTGCTCATAGTATTGCGGGCGATCATTTGATATTTCCTCCGTGTAGAGTTGCTAGTCAACTAAAAACTTTTACTCCTGTAGGAATAGCAATAATTATGGTTGCAGATGTAAAGTAGGCTCGAGTGTCAACATCTATTCCAACGGTAAATATATGATGGGCTCATACGATAAATCCAAGGAAGCCAATAGATATTATAGCTCATACCATACCTATATAACCGAATGGTTCCTTTTTTCCTGAGTAATATGTTACGATATGAGAAATTATACCAAATCCTGGTAGGATAAGAATGTAAACTTCAGGGTGTCCAAAAAATCAGAATAGGTGTTGATAGAGGATTGGATCTCCACCTCCAGCAGGATCAAAGAATGTGGTGTTAAGATTACGGTCTGTTAGCAGCATAGTAATTCCTGCTGCAAGAACTGGGAGGGACAGGAGTAACAGTACTGCTGTAATTAATACGGACCATACAAATAAAGGAGTTTGATATTGAGATATAGCAGGTGGTTTTATGTTGATAATAGTTGTAATAAAGTTAATTGCACCTAGAATTGATGAAACTCCTGCTAAGTGAAGAGAGAAGATGGTTAGGTCCACTGAAGCCCCTGCATGGGCAAGGTTTCCGGCTAATGGAGGATAAACAGTTCAACCAGTTCCTGCACCTGCTTCAACTATAGAAGAAGCGAGTAAGAGAAGGAAAGAAGGGGGTAGAAGTCAGAAGCTTATATTATTTATACGTGGGAATGCTATGTCAGGAGCTCCAATTATTAAGGGGACTAGTCAGTTTCCAAATCCACCAATCATAATTGGTATAACTATAAAGAAAATTATAACAAATGCATGAGCGGTGACAATAACATTGTAAATTTGATCATCACCTAATAGGGCTCCGGGTTGACCTAGTTCAGCTCGGATTAGTAGACTAAGCGCAGTTCCTACTATTCCAGCTCAAGCACCAAATAGAAGGTAGAGTGTACCGATATCTTTGTGATTTGTTGAGAAGAATCAACGGTTGATGAACATAAGTAGGTGGTAAAATGGCTGAGTAAGCATTAGACTGTAAATCTAAAGACAGAGGTTGAACCCTCTTTTTACCAAGTCCCGAGGTGAATATTCATATTGAATTGCAAATTCAAAGGAGCAGCTTCAACTCTGCCGGGGCTTCTCCCGCCTTTTTCCCTTAACGGCGGGAGAAGTAGATTGAAGCCAGTTGAGTAAGGCGTTTAGCTGTTAACTAAGATCTTATGGGTTTAAATCCCATCAGTCTAGGAATGAAGGGCTTAGCTTAATTAAAGTGATTGGTTTGCATTCAATTGATGTAAGATAAAGTCTTGCAGTCCTTAATGCAGGAATTAAGTATTAGGTACTTGCTTAGGACTTTGAAGGTCCTTGGTCTGAATTAACCTAAATTCCTAGTTCAGGAGTGAGAAGAGGGGTATTAGTGGGAGGGAGAGGGTGGAAGTAATGATTAGAGTGGATAATATGGGTATAAGCTTTGTGTTCTCGAATTGTCATTTTATTTTGGTATTGTTGAATGATGGGAATAAAGTTAGAGATGCTGAGTAGATAAGTCGTGTATAGAAATATAAGTTTAGGAGTGCGAATATCGCTATTAGTGTAGAGAAAATAATGTTGTTATTTGAGATAAGTTCTTTAAGGATAATTCATTTTGGTGTAAATCCTGTTAGAGGAGGTAATCCTCCTAGCGATATTAGTACAATTAGAATTGTGGGTGTTAAAAGAGGGAATTTATTTCATAAGTTAGATAGGGAGAGGGTAGTAGTTTTTTTATGGAAAAGAAGAAGTATAAATATGTTGATAGTAAGAATGATATAAATAATTAGGTTAAATATTGTTAAGGTTGGATTATATGTAACGATTGCTATTATTCATCCTATGTGGGCAATTGATGAATACGCTAGGATTTTTCGTAGTTGGGTTTGGTTAAGTCCTCCTCAGCCTCCTAGTATGATTGATAGAATTCCTAAAAGTAGCATAAGGGTAGGGTTTATGGAAGGTGCGATTTGATAAACGATAGAGATTGGGGCAATTTTTTGTCATGTTAACATGATTAGGCCTGATATAAGTGGAATTCCTTGGGTGACTTCTGGGACTCATAGGTGAAAGGGAGCTAGTCCTATTTTTATTGAGAGTGCAATTGTAAATATGAATGATGAAATTTGATTATATGAGTTAGATAGGGTTCATTGGCCTGAGTCTATAAAGTTAATTATTGTGCCTATTATTAAGATTATTGATGCGGTGGCTTGAATGAGAAAGTATTTGCATGCAGCTTCTGTAGATCGGGGGTTTCCTTTATTGATTAGAATAGGGGTGATAGCTAATATGCTTATTTCTAGACCTACTCAAGTTAGGAGTCAATGTGAGCTAAAAAGTGTAATTATAGTTCCAGAAAAGAGGGTAAAGTAGACTGCGGAGGAAGTTAAGGGATTGATTAGTACGGGAAGGATATAAACCAACATTTTCGGGGTATGGGCCCGATAGCTTAATTAGCTGACCTTACTATTTAGGACGTGGTGTAAAAGGTAGCACGAAGAATTTTGAATTCTTAGGATTAGGTTCAATTCCTATAGTTCTAGAAATAAGAGGATTTAAACCTCTATAATTTACTCTATCAAAGTAACTCTTTTATCAGACATATTTCTTAGATTTGGGGTGGTACGCATGCAGTTATAATTGGAAGAGAGATGTGTCATATGCATAAGGCTAGGGTTAGGGGTAAGAAGTTTTTTCATAAAAGATGTATGAGTTGGTCGTAACGGAATCGAGGATAGGATGCCCGGATTCATAGGAAAGTGGAAGTTAAGATGAGTGTTTTTAAGGTGAAGTTTAATGTAAAAGTTTCGGGAAAGATGGGATTTAGTAGTGCTCCTATAAAAAGAGTTACTGTTAATGCGTTTATTATGATAATGTTAGTATATTCGGCTATAAAGAATAAGGCGAATGGACCGGCTGCGTACTCAACATTAAATCCTGATACAAGTTCTGATTCTCCTTCTGTTAGATCAAATGGAGCTCGATTAGTTTCTGCTAATGTTGAAATAAATCACATTATTGCTAGAGGTCATGTTGGAAGTAGCAGTCATGTAAATTGTTGGGTGGTGATAAGTGTGGATAGGGTAAATGATCCATTTATTAGAAGTACTGAGAGAAGGATGATTGCTAATGTTACTTCATACGAGATGGTCTGTGCTACGGCTCGTAGGGCTCCAATCAAAGCATATTTAGAGTTGGATGCTCACCCAGATCATAGAATTGCATATACGGCTAGACTTGATGTGGCTAAGATAAATAGCACTCCTATGTTTATGTTAATGAGGGGTATTGGTATGGGTAGGGGAATTCATATGGTAAAAGCTAGTGTCAGGGCTAGGGTTGGAGCAATAATAAATAATATAATTGACGATGTTAGGGGTTTTATAGGCTCTTTAATGAATAGCTTTATTGCGTCAGCAAATGGTTGAAGTAGGCCGTAAGGTCCAACAACATTGGGGCCTTTGCGGAGTTGTATATATCCTAATATTTTTCGTTCGATTAGGGTAAGAAAAGCTATGGCTACTAGGATTGGGATAATTAAAAGTAGAAGATTAATTATAAACATTAATGTTAAGAAGAGGAGTTGAACCTCTGAAATAAAGTTTTAAGTCTTACGCAATTACCAGGCTCTGCCATCTTAACAAGCCCTTTTCTAGGGCAGGTTGTTTAAAATATTTTACTGGATTAAGATTGTCTCATCCATTAAATTTAAGGCATAAGTGTTTAATTGGCCTTATTTCTCTTGTCCTTTCGTACTGGGAGAAATATAGAAATAGATAGAAACCGACCTGGATTTCTCCGGTCTGAACTCAGATCACGTAGGACTTTAATCGTTGAACAAACGAACCATTAATAGCGGTTACACCATTTGGATGTCCTGATCCAACATCGAGGTCGTAAACCCTAACTGTCGATATGGACTCTTGAGTAGGATTGCGCTGTTATCCCTAGGGTAACTTGTTCCGTTGATCAGTATTCTGGGTCAATTTATGAGTTGTAATTTGGACATGTAGAGTCTAGATTATTATCATTCGGAGGTTGATTTATACTCCGAGGTCACCCCAACCAAAATTTCTAGTCTATAAACAGTAATTTTAATTCTTAAGATACTATTAAGGTTGTGAGACTGTTAAATTAAAGCTCCATAGGGTCTTCTCGTCTTATTATAAAATTCCCGCCTCCTCACGGGAAGGTCAATTTCACTGATTAAAAGTAAGAGACAGTTAAACCTTCGTCAAGCCATTCATGCTAGTCCTTATTTAAAGAACAAGTGATTATGCTACCTTTGCACGGTCAGGATACCGCGGCCGTTGAACGTATTGTCACTGGGCAGGCAGTGCCTCTAATACTAATTATGCTAGAGGTGATGTTTTTGGTAAACAGGCGAGGTTAATGTTTGCCGAGTTCCTTTTACTTTGTTTAATCTTTCCCTTAATGCATGCCAGTGTTGGGTTAACAATGTAAATAATAATGATTTATGGTTTTGTTTAATATTATGAGGTTGTTAACTATCAGTGAATTATTCGATCTGATATAAGCTTATGCAGGGAGAATATTTTCTTGTTACTTATTTTAACATAATTTCTTCTATTATAAATAGATTAATCCAGTGTTGATTTAGGAGATTACTGAAAGAGTTAGGTATTAAGTTTTTATGATTAGGTTAAGCTTTAACGCTTTTTTAATTGATGGCTGCTTTTAAGTCAACTATGGAAATTGATTGATTTACTCTCTAAATAAGGTTTATTCCTTAACTCTAAAGAGCTGTCCCTCTTTAGAATAACATCTAAATTTACATTCGGCCTATTTATGCTTTAGGTAAATTTAAAGTAGAACTAAAATTCTAGTCTGGATAACCAGCTATCACCAGGCTCGGTAGGCTTTTCACCTCTACTTATAAGTCGCTCCACTATTTTGCAACATAGACGGATTAGCTCTTATTAGCTGCTTATGAGTAGCTCGTCTGGTTTCGGGGTGTTTGGCTTAAATTCTTTTTGTCAAGCATTTTCTGGTTAAATCATTATGCAAAAGGTAAAAGAGTTAGTCTTTGCTTTTTAATACTATAAATTTATTCTTTCATCTTTCCCTTGCGGTACTTTCTCTATAGCTCCTGGTATAAATTTCTATCTCCTATACTTTATTTAGGTGAATGTTTTATTTGTTGGGTGAGTAGTATTTGGATGGGGGTAAAGTTGGGCTAGCATTGGTTCAAAATGTTCATAATAAAATGAAATCTCTCGGGTGTAAGCCGGGTGCTTTAGTTAATAAGCTACATTTTGATTCTTCCAAACACACTTTCCAGTATGTTTACCTTGTTACGACTTATCTCTTCTTATATATTTGGTAAAATAGATTATTTATAGTTTTGTACAGGTATATTTGAAGAGGGTGACGGGCGGTGTGTGCGTGCTTTATTGCCCTATTCAGTCGAGCTCTCTATTCTTGACTTACTACTAAATCCGCCTTATGCTTTAAGTTTCATGAAAGCTATCGTGGATATTTATTCTAGAGAAGTAGAAAATGTAGCCCATTTCTTCCCACCTTATAGGCTACACCTTGACCTAACGTACTAATGTAGAATTTTCTTGCTTACTGTGAGGCCTTTTTAGGGTTTGCTGCAGATGGCGGTATATAGGCTGATATTTGCTAAAGGTGGTGAGGTGTATCGGGGTTTATCGATTATAGAACAGGCTCCTCTAGAGGGGTGTAAAGCACCGCCAAGTCCTTTGAGTTTTAGGCTATTGCTAGTAGTTCTCTGGCGAATATTCTTGTTTGTTGAATATTTATGTTTAGGGCTAAGCATAGTGGGGTATCTAATCCCAGTTTGGGTCTTAGCTATCGTGAATTCAGAAAGTTTAAGATTACTTTCGTATTTGATTTTTATTAGTACCAAGACTTTTTACGGTTTAGTACTACTTTAATCTTATCTAACTAGTCTCTTAATCACGCTTTACGCCGTACTTTGTTAACTAGGGTTAATCGTATGACCGCGGTGGCTGGCACGAAATTTACCAACCCTAATTTAGCTTAACTTAGTCAAACTTTCGTTTATGGGCTTAATTCTAATTACTGCTGTATCCCGTGGGGGTGTGGTGGAGCAAGGCGTTGTGAGCTACTAGGATAAGTGAACTTGATGCCTGCACCTTTTGATCGATTAATAGATATAGAGGGCATTCTCACTGGGGCGGGGATGCTTGCATGTATAAGTCAGCTAACAGCTAATAAAAAGGCCAGGACCAAGCCTATATGTTCATGGGGTTAAAATACCCATCTAAGCATTTTCAGTGCTTTGCTTTATTTGATTAAGCTACATTAAC